TTCCTATTCGTAGGTCATTTATGGCATGCAGGAAGGGCTCGTGCAGCTGCCGCAGGATTTGAAAAAGGAATTGATCGTGATTTTGAACCTGTTCTTTTCATGACTCCTCTTAACTGAGACAGGCGATCTAATGCTTGAAGTCAAAATCAATTTGATTCCACCATATATATCAGGTTGGACGGATCGGATTATATTTTAAAAGTCTTCCTTTTTCCTTTCTTCATTTGTATCTACTCTTTTTTTCTATTTTGGCTCGGCTATCCCACCTAGCCGAGCCATTCCCTTTTATGATACTGAGCCGGGCAAAACCAATAAAATAAAGAAACAAATCTATTCGCCGAGCAAAAGGAGAGAGAGGGATTCGAACCCTCGATAGTTCTTTGTTTCGAACTATACCGGTTTTCAAGACCGGAGCTATCAACCACTCGGCCATCTCTCCGAAAGATAATTTCTATTTGATTTATATTCCATCCCATCGAATAGAACATTGACATATAAGTTGATACCATTATAGTCTATACTATAGAAAAATATCAGGCGTGAATCTATAAGTCTATTTATATGTATCTAGATATATATGATCCAGTATCCCCCTTTTTGTGAATTAAAAAAAGACTACCCTGAATCCCATACATGCTAAAGTATTAAAAAAGAAGTAATATAGAATTGATACATTTATCGTAAAATCTCTGCCTGGTACATTTTATAAAAATTTTGGCTGACTGGTTAAGGGATCAAATAGTATATTTTTTTAATAATATGGAGGATTAGAAGCATGATTATTGCTTTTCAATTGGCTCTTTTCGCATTAATTATTACTTCAATAATCTTACTGGTTAGTGTGCCCGTTGCATTTGCTTCTCCTGGGGGTTGGTCGGCGAACAAAAATGTTGTATTTTCCGGTACATCGATATGGATTGGATTAGTTTTTCTGGTGGGTATCCTTAATTCTCTTATCTCTTGAACCTCTTCGTTCTTGATACAAAAATGAAACGACCCTCCCCTAATTCTTTCGAATTTTGAGACACATTAAATTAAAATGCAAAATTCAAATAAAGAAAAAAAAATTAGAGGGAGGGTTCTCTTGCTTGTATTGTCAAAATGGAATATATCTCACATAATTCACATAAAAATAATATATCTTAAAGTATATAATAATATATAGATATTGATAATCGAGAAAATATCTATATATATATATTAGATATATATTAGATAAAATTATATAAAATATTTATCTATAATATTATATTATAATATATAATTATTAATAATATATAGAAACAAAATATATAATTATCTTAATTTAGTTATAAAGATTAATTCCAAATATTATAAAAATAAATAGTATAGTATAAAATATATTATATATTAACTATTATTAACTATAGAATTCGTTAAATCTATATATAAATTATATAAAAATAGCCTAGTATTAATAGCCTAGTATAATAGGCTAGCTCTGCACTGATGTATACTATACATTGGGGATAAAAAAAAATGCGGATATAGTTGAATGGTAAAATTTCTCCTTGCCAAGGAGAAGATGCGGGTTCGATTCCCGCTATCCGCCCAGGATCAGGATAATAGGTTAATGTTTTTAATTTAATAGGATAAATTATTAAGTATAGTTGACCGTGATAGTATAGTGGTTCTATCCTCCCCCCTTCTTTTCTTTTCCTCCCATCCGGAAAGAAAAAAAAGCTAATATTAATAGTCATTAATTAATAGTTACCAAGATCAAACCTAAATTTTTTAGACAAAAAAATTTTATTTTGCGGAGACAGGATTTGAACCCGTGACTTCAAGGTTATGAGCCTTGCGAGCTACCAAGCTGCTCTACCCCGCGAAGAACTGTGAACTAATAGACAAACAAAGATTGAATGCACCCCTATACCATATCTGTACAAATAGAATAGTCGATTTATACAGAATGGTAAAGGGGGTCCCTCTATGATCATAGAAATGAATAGAAAGGGATATTTGAATCCTTACCAACTTGATCTTGTTGCCCCAGGCAACAAGCATGCATGAACCATTTCACGAAGTATGTGTCCAGATAGCCCAAAGTCTCGATCGTTAGCTCTCGGTCTTCCGGTTAAAAAACAACGTCGATGAAGACGTGTGGGTGCACTATTACGCGGTGGGGATTGTAACTTTCCATGAATTTCCCATTTCTCACTCAACGATGGAACTTTGCTTATTTCTTTTTTTAAGGATCGACGAATCAAATGATATTTTTGTTCCAATTTTTGCCTCTTCTTCTCCCTCTGAATTAAACTTTTCCTTGCCATAATGATTCCATTCCTAGTAGTATCAATGATACAAGTCAGATCCTAGATGTAGAAATATAAGAAAGAAGATCCCCTTCTCCATCGAAAGAAATGAGATTTTCGAGGATACAACACATACAAAATTAACCAAATTTGCCTGATGTAGAGGCAATCAAGAAAGCCGCATAAGTAAATATATAACCTACAGAAAAGTGGGCTAATCCAAC